TTTCCCCATAATGGCCATGAACCGTTGCTCCTGGGGTGGCCAAATAAGGCTTAGCGGATCGTATTACTACAGAATCCATTTTAACAATTAGAACTTGACCCGATTTGAGGTGTGGTCCGTTTTTGGCTATACATACATTTTCAAAAATAAACTGTCCAAGACTCATTTTTGTAGACGTCCCTTCACAACAATTGTGCTGAAGAAAATACCAATTTAAATTGAATGGATTCAAAATAATGTTACTGCACGAATCATAATTATAAATTTTACCAATTTCATCCATTAAAAAATATTTAATTACTTGAAAAGTCTGTTTTAAGTTGTCAAGTTGCAAATAGTTAGTTACCAAGATCTGATTATAAGTTATTAAATGGGAAAATGAATAAAAATTCGCAGTTTGAAGGGCTGTTCCTAAAGGGCCCAAGAAATTCCTAATTGGAATTGGGGGATCTTTTTTAATTGATTCTTTTATCACATTGTGATATTTTACATCGTTGAATGGGCCCATTTGAAAACAATTGGAGGATGACAAAATTATCAAAGATTGGTATTCCTTATTTCTATTCAACAATGTATGAATAGTTCCTTGGTTTTGATTAAGGGATTCTTTAATCCTTGCGTTGGAATAGTAGAAAAAACTGGAAGAAAACGGATTGATATTGGTGCAATCTGATCCATTCTCAGAGATAAATCCTGAACCCGAAGGATCATTCCTTTTTGCGGTATACGAAATAGGGGATTTCACTAAGTCGATTTTTATAAAATCTCGAATCAAATCATTTATCCTTATTTCAACAAAGGAAGTACGGGTCTCTTCGATATAAGAACTTTTTTTGTCTTGGGTACAATTTAATACTAAACAAGTCCTAACTAATTGAATACTTGTGTCATAAATTTCCCAAATTGGTTTGCCATTTCCATAAAGGATATAATTGACAACTCGAAGTTGCACATTATCCATTTCCTGCAATAGATCCGGGGGGAAAAGTCTTACTAAATTTATACCGTCTGTTATTTCATATGTGACTACAGGTCGAACCAAAACAAAATACTTTTTTTTGGTAGGTGTGATCCGTTGGACATAGATCCAGTTTTTACCTTTTTTGGATTCTTTCCAATTTATCTTTCCCGTTCCTGGTGGTATCAAGACACCACTATGTCGAGATATCTTATCTGTCTCTCCAGGAAAATGGATATCTCCAGAAAATATTTTTAGTTCAATTTTTTTTTTTTTTATCTCCACTCGAACCAACCCGCCTACTCGGCTTCTTGTAGTTAAAGCTATTTGTGTATCTATCCCAATAATACTATTGTTCCGTACCATTATGGAAGAAGATCCAGGTAAGATATGCACTTCCTCGGGAATGAAAAAGAACCGATCCACTTTTATTTGGTATTTTGGCTTAAATTCCTTGACTCCTCGATACTCAATTAAATCCTCTTTTTTGGCGATTGGATAGACTTCTATAGTGCCGTATTTAGTAATTCCCCAACTCTTTCTTCTGTATTGAGGATCATCGAAAAAAGCAAGAATACTATTTCTACGAAAAATACCATTTATGGGTATTTCGATCGAGATGCCCGAAAGGGGCATTAGTTCGTTCTCGCGTTCTTGAATCGATTGGAGTGGAATAATGAATCTTTTTCTTCGTCTCTTTGCCAATAAATCATAATCGGCGTATAGGATGGTCGGATATCTGAGATTACAACGAACAATTCGATTAAATTCTGAATAATCAGGGCGTTCTTCTTCTTTTTTACCAGAAAAATCCGAACTAAAGAATTTGTGTCTCACTTGATCATTAGTTACCGAGAGGTTAGAAATAGATCTTTTCTTGACATAAAAAGAACGAGCGTTCGTTTGATCTTGATCCTTGTGGATCGAAAGGGAGACTAGATCAGATCTGCGCGGCTCTCCTAATAATATCCATAAATGACTTGTTTTTGGTAAGAGATGAACATTTCCATATGTAAATTCAGGTGCATGATACACGTCGGTATTCCAGTGCATTTCTCCCTCTGAATCAGAATAAATATGTTTTCGAACCTTCTCTTTAAAATTCAAAGTGGATGTTCCTGCGCGAATCTCAGCAATCACTTGTTCTGATTCTACATATTGATCATTTTGAACTAAAAGAAAACTTTTGGGTGGAATATTCACATTATGTAGAATATCCTCACTTTCAATAGTTACATACAAGTCTATAGAACATAGAAAAGCAGGATGCCCATGACGTGTACGTGTCGGATGAACCAAGTCCTCATTGAATTTTATTTTTCCATTAGAGGGGGCTCGTACATGTTCTGCAGTACCCCCTGTAAATACTCCGCCGGTATGAAAGGTTCTTAATGTTAATTGAGTGCCGGGCTCTCCAATAGATTGACCTGCAATAATACCCACAGCTTCTCCCAATTCGACCAAGTCACCGTGAGTAGGACTCCGGCCATAACATAATTGACAGATCCAAGATGTACTCCTACAAGTAAAGGGAGTTCGAAT